AAGGTTAAATCACGAAAAAAGAAAAATTGTGCCGAAGTCTTTGACTAAATGAATCAAGACTCATTATTATTTTGACACACGACAAGTAAAGTATGCGTAAAATGCCTTGTCGTGTGTCGAAAACCAGGAAGCCAAGGAATGCCCCCTAGAATCATTTTTCCTTTCATTTCTATTTTTTCGTTATATTCTCCACTTAGGCTAGTAGCTAGTAGAATTTGATTCTCGAATAACAAACTTTTGATTCACTCTATGACCTTGAAATTGGATAGATGATAATAGTAACATCATTCCAATTTCGATTGAAAAAAGTGAAAAAGTCAAATAGTTTTATTCCCAATAGTTATATTATAACTAATAATATTTATATTTATAATAATGTAGTACAAGTAGTTTCAGAAATCTTGTAAATAAAGAATATAAATAAACCTTCTCCGAATTTTATTATTGATTATCTCAAATTGTCAAAGAATTTTCAATACGAATTAGGTTCTTGTTACGAGCTTGATGTTGATAAATCCACGAATCTAGAAATTCATTTCGGACAATTGAACCTTCTCGAACTGTTTCTTTTTAAGAACCAAAAAAATTTGTGCCAAAATAACAGATGCAAAGAAGAACAAAAGACCTTGTACACGCAATGGGTCTTGAAGGACTATTTCTGCGTCTCCCTGACCAAATCCACCCACATTCGGATTACTCGTTAATGGTTGATCAAGTTTGATAGATTCACCCTCTGAAACAAGAAGCTCTGGTCCTGGCGGGATAATATCAACCACTTCACGTCCATCCAAGACCTCCGCTATGGTTATGTCGTATCCGCCTTTTTCTTTTCGTACAATTTTCTTGACTATACCCGCCGCTGTGGCATTATAAACAGTATTATTACTCTTGCTTCCGTCAGGATAAATCTGACCCCTTCCTCTGTTACCACCTACATATATCGGATATTTTAAGAAATGAACATCTTTCTTAGTAGCAGGGTCCGGGGAAAGAATAGGAAAGGTGATTTCACTATATTTTTGCCCGGGAACAGGACCTATCACAATAATATTTTTTTTATTGGGACGATAGCTCTGAAAAGAAAGATTTCCGATCTTTTCTTTTATCTCTGGAGAAATACGATTGGGCGGGGCTAATTCAAACCCCTCAGGTAAAATAAGAACAGCCCCTACATTCAACCCCCCTTTTTTGCCGTTAGCAAGAACTTGTTTTAATTGCATATCATAAGGAATTTGAACAACTGCTTCAAATACAGTATCAGGAAGAATCGCTTGGGGAACCTCAATATCCACGGGTTTGTTAGCTAAATGGCAATTGGCACATACAATACGCCCAGTCGCTTCTCGCGGATTTTCATAACCTTGCTGCGCAAAAATGGGATATGCATTTGAACTGGAGGGCCAAGTCATTATATATATCATGAGCGATATGGAAATGGATCGAGTAATCTGTTCTTTTATCCAAGAAAAAGTATTTATAATTTGCATTTGCATGGTCCAATCATTCATCCCGAAAATTTCTACAATAAATTGGGTAGGTTGCTAGTATAGTTTCCTATCCGCGATTCTGCTATTTACTTTAACTGAAACTTAAAACGGAATTTAATTCAAATTTTAATGAAATAAGAAATAATATTACGGGAATAATAATATATAATTTACTGGAATATAGAAAGAACTGCCTGCCTTGGCTGGTGAAAAATGGAAAGATAAAGTATGATTTTGAATGCTTTGTTTATGTTTATTTACAAAAAAAAGAAACATTCGAATTAGAAATTCAAATTTGATTTATATCTGTATATCTTTTTTCTTTTCAGTCATTCATTGAATGATAAATCACTACAAGTGATGGGGATACACGATTTAAATAGTGAAAAATCCAATATTTCAAAATTGTATCTAGAATGACTGGAAAAGTGGAAACAAGACCCGATATAATTTGATCATTATGAGCAAATCCAAAATCTTTGTAGATAGAACCAATCATTAGTTCCCAACCGTGAGGTGAATGAAATCCGATACATAAATCAGTTAATAACAGAATAGAAAAGGCTTTTATTGTGTCACTTAAGTTATATAAGAATTCCTGAACCCAAGAATTCAGAAGAATAACTTCTTTATTCCCCAGAATAGAATAACCGCTTAGAATAAAGAAACATATTATATTTGTCGAAAATTGCAAAATCATATGGATAGAATCCTCATTATACATCTTGATCAATTGAATCGTTTCGTTGTGGATTCCGATACAAAGTTTTTGGAGATGTGTTTCTGGGTATTCCTTTACCATTTCGTCCAACAAGCGTAGCTCTTCGAATTCGATGAATTTTTCTAGAAAACTCTTTTCTTGAATATCATTCAAAAAAGTTTCCGATTGCTTAGTATTCCACCAATTAGTAACCCAGGATTCCAAACTTTTTTGACATGATAGCGCGAGCCACCAGGGTAAAAAGACTATAGATACAAGATAGAGAAAAGCAATAAATGTTTTCTTTTTTTCCATTTTTTTCAGCTATAAATTGTTTATGAACTCGTCGCATTCGTCGACTCTATGCGATCTAGATCGCATAGTTCTATCAAACATGAAGTCTATTACAAGTATCCAATCCATGAATTTCATCTCTTTTTTTTTATGATTTGTTACTGAATTGAGTGTATTGCCATCCAAAGACCCCCTCTTTATATTTTCAAAAGTGTACCTTTTGGGTTGTTTTGTATACGTCTGCTTTGACTCGAGTAGGCGTTCTAATGACATTTCCATTAAGGTAGGTATGCTCAAAAAAGAGTTCGAAAAAGAGTATTAGTATTGTAGATTTTTTATTTTACTCCGAATTAAGAAATTATCATTTCAAAATACTTCAATTGGTACACGCAAGAAATAGGCCAATTCAGCAGCTTTTTGTTCAATTTCTCGTGGAGTCAAATTTTCATCCGTACGGGTCAAAGGAATGGCCCCCTGGCCTCTTATTTCCAGATAAAGGACACGACGAGTATAAATACCCTCTTTAAGTTCTATTCTAATACACTGAATATCTTTTATAAGAAATCGGAGACAGATGCGACGATTTTTTCCCGGAAATCCCCAACGAAAAATACATACGATTCCTTCTTTTTTATCGAAAAAATCATAACCACTACCTACATTCAACGAAATTGTACACCACAAATAGGAGCTAATAAAGAGGCCCGCGATTCCATAGAAAGACATCACGATCCCTTGTGGAAAAAAAAGAATTTGCTGGTCGGGAAATAACGATATAAAACTTCTACCGAGATAGCTAGAAATTCCAACCAATACGAATCCTAATGAACCTAACAAAAGGATAACGGCCCAGCCGAAATTACTTATTTTTCGAGAGCCTGTTATAAGTTCTATCCATATACGTTCTGATCGCCAATTCATAGTAGATCTGATTCCATTTAATTTGAATACCCTAAAGGAATTGCACTTTCCTTGCTTTGTTATGTTTCAGACATAACTCTCATCAACTAGTACTATATCTGATGTGACGATTTACTTTATATTTATATCTTTTTTTTAGTTTAAGAGTAATTTATCCAATTAGTTAGAAAAATTCTACCCCTATAGCCATGTTTCTATATGCATAAGTACTCTTTCAGTTATGTTCGTAAAAAATCACATAATATACCATTCTGCTAAATAGATATAGGTGTTATGATTCAATTTAAAAACTGAGATTTGGACCACAGGACTTAAACAATCTTGTTTTTTTGAACATGAAGAAATAAAGAAGCCATTGCAATTGCCGGAAATACTAGGCCTACTAAAGGCACAAGAATAGAGGGAAAGTTAATAGTTGTCATAGAATGGGTACCTCGATCTACTAACCTGTTTGTTATATTTTTTTTGTTATTATGTTATTATATTAATTTAATTTATTACTTAATTAATAATTAGAATTAATTAATTCTTCTATCTATTCTATAAAAGTGACTATAGTATATAAAAAGTGCAAAGAATATAGAACTAACAAAATACGCTTTCGACATATAGCTATATTAATCTAATAATCGAATTTTTTATCTTTCATCTCATTTTTTTTATTATGATAAAAAAACTTTTGGCCACAAAGAATTGACTTTCATTCTCGACTTTATTTATTTTTTTTTAAAGGAAAAAAAGCGTGCAACTTAAATAACTCACTTAGAACGCCTTTTAAAAGATTGCGTGGGACGATTGGATCAAATAAACCCTTATGGAATAAATATTCTGCGGCTTGTGAACCCTCAGGTACTGTCTTATTCAATGTTTGTTCAATTACCCGTTTACCGGCAAATGCAATGTAAGCGTTGGGTTCGGCAATAATGATATCTCCCAACATACCAAAACTGGCTGTTACCCCACCAGTAGTAGGAGATGTAAGAATTGATACATAAAATAACTTTTTAGTTGATTGATAATCATATAAAACAGATGAGATTTTAGCCATTTGCATTAAGCTCAAGCTTCCTTCTTGCATGCGTGCTCCTCCGGAAGCACATACTATAATAAGGGGTAGTAATTTATTACTAGCATATTCAATCAACCGGGTTATTTTTTCTCCGACTACTGATCCCATACTACCTCCCATAAACTCAAAATCCATAACCCCAATTGCTACAGGAATACCATTTAGTTGACCTATACCTGTTTGAACAGCTTCAGTTAACCCTGTTTGTCTTTGATAAGAATTAATACGATCTTTATAGGGTTCCTCCTCCGAATTAAATTCAAGGGGATCCACCGAAACCATATCTTCATCCCTAGGATTCCAAGTGCCCGGATCAATCAGAAGTTCAATTCTATCTGAACTGCTCATTTTCAAATGATATCCACATTGTTCACAAATATTAAGGTGGATATTTGTGAACACTTTTTTAAAATTTAAGAAATAACAATTTTCACATTGAACCCACAAATCCCTATTTTTTTGAGTTACATCAAGATTTTCTCTTCTAGTTAAATTACTATCATTTGTGATAGTTCTTAGACTTCTACAT